CATAAATCTCTTAAATCTGGATAAGAAAAAAAGACAAGATAATTTCTAATATAATCTCTTAAAACAAAAAGGAAAAAGAGAAAAGAATTTCTAAAAAGCTCCCAGCTGCTACTGCTGTTTTCTTGATCTACCCAATTGGTCAAGGAAGCTTTTCAGATGAGACATTCATAAACCACTCTACCTTAATTCTTAGAGGATAATCCCAATTTAAATTGAATAGTACATTATATAAATATATAATAACAAATTCCTAAAAAGATTAATAAAAAAAAGAAAATATACGAAGAAATTCGTCCACCCCCTACATATTTGATAGCCTCTCCCATAAAAAAACTTGAAATACCAACTCCATTTGGAATTCCATCAATTACTTGTCTATCAAAAAAATAATTGAATTTAGCTAACTTTCTGACACTCGCAATTAAAGATACTTCAAAAAAAGCATCTATATAACCACGATTATATGACCAATCATATATAACATTGATTATTTTATCAGCAATAATTTTTTTAGGAACACCTTTTTGAAATAAATTTAATAAGTTCAAATTTTGTAAAGAAGAAAAAACGGGTTTATAGAAAAAAGATGCTATCACTATTCCGAAAAAAGCTAAACTCACCGAAAAAGTTGCATTTGTAAAAAATTCATACCAATCCACAGAATTCTTTGAATTTTGATGTAAAAGGTCTATAGACGGAATTAACAATTTGGATAATATATCCAAATCTATTCCTTCTTGGCTGAAAGAAATTCCAATCGACCCAACGAAGAAAGTAAAGAATACTAATATAAGCATAGAAAATAGCATAGTATTGTCTGATTCATGAGGATAAAAAAAAGGAATGTTTTTAGTACCAAAATAGGTACTATCAAGAAAAAGACGTGTTATGCTTTTGACATTTCGATTAATTCGATGTGAATATGTCCTCTTCCGAAAAAAAGAAGTCCTTTCATTATTATTCATTGTTAATAAAGCTAATAAATGAATCTTCTTTTTTAATTTTTTTTTTCCTTCTTTGCCCCATAAAGATATTGAATAGAATGAACTATTTTTCTTTCCATTGAAATTTTGAAAATGAACGTTTAAATATCCTTCAAAAACAAGTAAATAGATTCGAAACATATAAAATGCAGTTAATCCTGCTGTGGAACAAGCTATTATTGCGAAAATTGGTGAATACAACCAACTATCATTAAGAATCTCATCCTTGGACCAAAAACAAGCAAAAGGTGGAATACCACAAAGAGAAAGTGTACCTATTAAAAAAGCGGTTTTTGTAATTGGCGCATGTTTTGTTAAACCGCCCATAAGAACCATATTTTGACTTTTATCTGGAGAATATCCAACAATTGCTTCCATTGAATGAATAATGGATCCAGATCCTAAAAACAACAATGCTTTTGAATAAGCATGAGTAATCAAATGAAATAAAGCAGCTCGATAAGAGCCCATACCTAAAGCTAACATCATATAACCCAATTGAGACATTGTCGAATAGGCCAAATTTTTCTTAATATCTTTTTGAGCAATAGCTAAAGTTGCCCCTAATACTACTGTTATTATACCTATCAAAGCTATTCCAGTCATTATCGAGGGTATAACTATGAAAAGAGGAAGAAGTCGAGCTACAAGAAAAATTCCTGCTGCTACCATGGTAGCAGCATGTATAAGAGCGGAAATAGGAGTAGGCCCTTCCATAGCATCCGGTAACCATACATGAAGAGGGAATTGGGCAGATTTCGCAACTGAGCCGCAAAATAAGAAGATGGCGCACAAAGTAACAAAAAAGATATTAACCTCATTCTTATAAATCAAGTTATTGAATATTTGAAATAAATCCCGAAATTCCAAACTACCCGTTATCCAATAAAGACCTAAAATTCCTAATAATAAACCAAAATCCCCTACACGATTAGTTACAAACGCTTTTTGACAAGCATTTGCCGCAATAGGACGTGTGAACCAAAAACCTATTAATAAATAAGAACACATTCCAACCAATTCCCAAAAAATATAAACTTGTATCAAATTTGAACTAGTAACTAATCCCAACATTGAAGTATTAAAAAAACTCATATAAGTAAAAAATCTCAAATATCCTTGATCATGAGACATATAATTATCACTATAAATAAGAACCAGAATACCAACAGTAGTGATTAATATCGACATAATAGAAGTAAGTGAATCGATCAAGTAGCCAAACTCTAAAGAAAGATCATTATTTATAGTCCAAGACCATACATATTGATAGATAGAACTGTTCTTGATTTGATGAATAGATAGATCGATCGAAAAAATCATAACTATCGTTAACAATAAAATACTAGGAAAAGCCCACATACGGCGAAGATTTTTTGTTGCCGTGGGAAAAAGAAGAAGTCCTACCCCTATTAAAATAGGAACTGGAAGTGGGATGAAAGGTATGATCCATGAGAATTGGTGTGTATATTCCATACAAAAAAAAATAAAGAATAAAAAATATTTTGATTCTTAATGAATTTTCTTTCTTATTCGTTTGTTTTATCTCTTTTGTAAAGGGTTCGGTTAATAAAAAAGGGGATATATAAATAGAATTTGATATTTTTAATTATTCTAAATCTTTGCACAAACAATATTTCCAATATTGCAAAGTACAAAGTAAAAATAGACCCATAACCAAATTCCTAGTCAAAAATGAAAATTGATATTCTTTTTAGTAATATTAATTAATAATTACTAAAAAGAATTACTATTATTAAATAATATAATAATAAATAAAAACAAAATTTGGAAAATGAAAATTTTTATCTATAGAGTGAGGGTAAATAATTACACCAAAACTAAGAACATTCGTTTATTTTGATATCAATCAGAAAAAACAATTCATATGACATGACCCAATAAAATAATCCTTTTTTTTATTATTCAGAAACATTAGTTCAAAAATGAACTAATTGACTAATTGATTGATTATTTTACATTCCAATAAAAAGAAAAAGAGATCTATATATATCTATGTTTGGAAAAATTTGGAAAAGGTTTCTAATATTCAATGTTTTTACTTTAGATAGAAAAAAAAAAGAGGGAATTCAGATAGATAAGACATATGGCTAATTAAAGAAGAATTCGTTTTCATTTACAGAAGAAATGTCTTTCACATCGAACTATAGAAATGAAAAAACTATCCTAGTTGGATGGCAGTTCCAAAAAAGCGCACTTCTATATCAAAAAAAAAANGATAGATAAGACATATGGCTAATTAAAGAAGAATTCGTTTTCATTTACAGAAGAAATGTCTTTCACATCGAACTATAGAAATGAAAAAACTATCCTAGTTGGATGGCAGTTCCAAAAAAGCGCACTTCTATATCAAAAAAAAAAATTCGGAAGACTTATTGGAAAAAAAAGGGATATTGGACAGCATTGAAAGCCTTTTCATTAGCTAAATCCATTTTTACAGGGAACTCAAAAAGTTTTTTTTGTAACAAATAAAAATGTTGGAATAATCTGAATTAGCTCGATTCAAAGAGTATTCTTTAATACTAATTTTATACTAATAAAGATAAAGAATATTTACTAATATAGAATATTGACCATATATTTAGAATATATTATATAGAATATATATAATATATTCTAAATATATAATCTAACTAAAATTTTTGGAATGTATTGTTAAATTATAGATATATTAATTAATTAACTATTTCATTGAAAAAATGGAAATGCATTTCTTTAGAGTAAGAAAATGAAATAACTAAAAAATGAGTCATAAACAACTACAAAAAAATCTTCTTTTTCATTCCTGGATTAAAGTCAGAACTATCTAGTTCCAGTTTCAACAGGGCTTTTTTTGAATTTGAAAAAGTGTAAACTACGAAAAACCCATCCCCCGTTGTTAAATTTGAAAACTAACACTGGAAATGAAAAAAACAAGAATACAACTTCGTATTGAAATTGAAACGTTCTATTTTTTTATTTTAAGATTATTTATATTAATAATAAATTACTATACTTATAGTTAATATTAACTTATAGCTTATAGTTCATATTAATTTATTCTATAATATATTTCTATATTTGAATAAATCCAAATTTCAAATTTATTTAATAATATTTAATAAAATAAATCTTTATTTAGAATTATAATAGAATTCTTGAAATTGTTTCATGTTTAGTAAACAAATGTAATAAATAAATATTGCACTTTAATTAATTCTTTCAATCTCGACGATTGACTAATGAATCGGTTATTATGATTTCGAGTAAGCCGCTATGGTGAAATTGGTAGACACGCTGCTCTTAGGAAGCAGTGCTAGAGCATCTCGGTTCGAGTCCGAGTGGCGGCATGGCATCCTATCCTATATTCTAAAAGAATAAGTCCTATAATGAATTCAATTCCCGATTTCTATTCCTAGTATTCATACCTTTTTTATTTTCATTATAGATATTTATTTTCATTATATATATGATATTTTCAACTTTAGAGCATATATTAACTCATATATCGTTTTCGGTCATATCCATTGTTATTTCAATTCATTTGATAACCTTATTAGTCAATGAAATCGTAGGATTATATGATTTGTCCAAAAAAGCCATGACAATAACTTTTTTCTGTGTAACGGGATTGTTAATTACTCGTTGGTTTTTTTCGGGCCATTTACCATTTAGTGATTTATATGAATCCTTAATCTTTCTTTCATGGGGTTTTTCTATTTTTCATATGGTTCCGTGTTTTAAAAAGGATAAAAACCTTTTAAGTACAATAATCGCACCAAGTGTTATTTTTACCCAAGGCTTTGCTACTTCGGGTCTTTTAACCAAAATGCATCAATCCGTAATATTAGTACCCGCTCTACAATCCCATTGGCTAATGATGCACGTAAGTATGATGATATTGGGCTATGCGGCTCTTTTATGTGGATCATTATTATCAGTGGCTATTTTAGTCATTACGTTTCAAGAAGTCATCCAAATTATTGGTAAAAGCAAGAATTTGGATTCTTTAAATAAAGAATTTGATTTTGCTGAAATCAAATACATGAATATGAATGAAAGAAACAATGTTTTACGAAAAACTTCTTTTTCTTCTTCTAGAAATTATTACAGGTCTCAATTTATTCAACAATTGGATCGTTGGGGTTATCGTATTATTAGTCTAGGTTTTCTCTTTTTAACGATAGGTATTCTTTCAGGAGCAGTATGGGCTAACGAGGCATGGGGATCATATTGGAATTGGGATCCAAAGGAAACTTGGGCCTTTATTACTTGGACCATATTCGCGATTTTTTTACATACTAGAAAAAATAAAAAATTGGAAGGTGTAAATTCTTCAATAGTGGCCTCTATAGGATTTCTTATAATTTGGATATGTTATTTGGGGATCAATCTATTAGGAATAGGACTACATAGTTATGGTTCATTTACATCTAATTGAATTAAAATGAGTAAAGAACCTGAGATATAAAAATATGGAAAGCATATATATATATACTTTCCATAAATTAAACTTGCCAAAAATCGTCGAGAACCCTTTAAATCAAGTAATGTAATGATTCAAGGGGTTCTCACAAACAACAAACATATTCGATTACAATGCCATTTTTTTAAGTGAATCTAACGTAAAAATATCTTTTTCATTGTACAAAGGGTTTTTTCTCTTTTTGATTTATTTGTTTTATTCACAAAAACTATCTATCAAAAATTAGATAGAATAGCTTCAACCTTCTCAACCGAGAATGAGAAAATGAAATCTGGATAAATACCAATACCTATTACGGGTATAAGGATAGAAATCGAAATAAATAATTCTCTCGGCCCAGAATCAAAAAAATAAGAGTTTGGTGTATTAAAGAACTTGTACCCATAGAACATCTGCCGTAAGATAGATAATAAATAAATAGGAGTTAATATCATTCCAATTGCTGTTACAAAAGTAATTAGTATTTTCATCATTAAAAGATATTTTTGACTAGTAATTATTCCCAAAAAAACTATCAATTCTGCAACAAAACCGCTCATGCCCGGCAATGCAAGAGAAGCCATCGATAAGATAGTAAAAATCGTGAATATTTTTGGCATTGGTATAGCCATTCCGCCCATTTCGTCAAGATAAAGAAGACGTAGTCTATCATAACTAGTTCCTGCCAAGAAAAAAAGCGCAGCGCCAATAAATCCATGAGATATTATTTGTAAAATGGCCCCGTTGAGCCCAGTATCACTTATAGAACCAATTCCTATAATAAGGAAACCCATATGAGATACCGAGGAATAAGCTATTCTTTTTTTTAAATTACGTTGACCAAAAGATGTTGAAGCGGCATAGATTATTTGAATAGAACCTAATATCATTAACCAGGGACAAAATATGGAATGAGCGTGGGAAAATAATTCCATATTAATTCGAACCAACCCATACGCTCCCATTTTTAATAAGATTCCGGCTAAAAGCATACAAGTGCTGTAATGTGCCTCTCCGTGGGTATCTGGTAACCATGTATGTAAGGGTATAATCGGCGATTTGACAGCAAAAGCAATAAGAAATCCCATATAGAATATTATTTCTAGCGCCACGGGATACGATTGATTAGTTAATGTTTCGAAATTTAATGTTGGTTCATTCGAACCATATAAACCGACACCCAGAATTCCCATTAATAAAAAAACAGAACTTCCCGCAGTGTACAAAATAAACTTTGTAGCTGAATACAAACGTTTCTTTCCCCCCCACATGGATAAAAGTAGATAAACGGGAATTAATTCCAATTCCCACATGATGAAAAAAAGTAAAATGTCTCGAGAAGAAAATGGTCCTATTTGACCGCTATACATTGCTAACATCAGGAAATAGAATAATTGGTATTCTCGAGTAACCGGCTGAGCCGCTAACGTGGCTAAAGTGGTGATAAATCCCGTCAGTAAAATAGGTCCTATAGAGAGTCCATCTATTCCAAATCTCCAGTAAAAATCAAAAAAATTGATCCATTTATAATTCTCCGTCAGTTGGATTAGTGGATCATCCAATTGGAAATGATAACAAAATGCATAGGTTGTTAGAAGGAGATCGATTAAGCATATACAAATGCTATACCACCTAATTACCTTATTTCCCCTATGAGGAAATAAGAAGATTAAAGAACCCCCGGCTATTGGCAAAACTACAACTATTGTTAACCAAGGAAAATAATTCGTGATAAAAATAAGATACACTTGGGCCAGAAAAGCCCGCGCTCAAAAGAAAATAGAAAAAAATCTTTTCTATTTTCTTTTGAGCACGGGTTTTTGCCAGTAAAAAAACGTATTCGTGTGGTGTTTTTTGAAACGTATCAATAACCTAGACCCATACTTCGAGTTGTTTCATGCCATAAATAAACTCGAACACTTAAGAAATCTGTCGGACAGGCGGACTCACACCTCTTACAACCAACACAGTCCTCTGTTCTTGGGGCAGAAGCTATTTGCTTAGCTTTACATCCATCCCAAGGTATCATTTCTAATACATCTGTGGGACAGGCTCGGACACATTGAGTACATCCTATACATGTATCATAAATCTTTACTGAATGTGACATTGTATCTATAGTAATTTTTGAACATCAAAAATGAAAATTATCGATCTAGTAAACTCGTAAATGAATCATATATTTATACACCAGATGAATCAATGATTTGTCAGAATTTTGCTAATCAAAATAGACGTCTCGATAAATTTAGAAGAACGAAGAGAAGAGGACCAGGATACTTTGATTCTTATGATTTCGCAAACGCAAACATGATCATACGTTGTGTAGCATACATGCTAATTTGAATTGATAAATATTACACTATTCAAAATTCTACTTTTGATTAATTATGATTAATGCTATTTATTCAACAAATTCGATTGATTGATACGGGTTGATTTTCTGTTACGAGAAATTGAAGAAACAATAGCCGGTCCGATAGCTGCTTCAGCGGCTGCAATAGCGATAACAAAAATTGAAAAAATATTTCCTTTTAATTGGCGATTATCAAAAAAATCAGAAAAAGTTACGAGATTTATATTAACTGCATTCAGTATAAGTTCAAGACACATAAGGGCTCTAACCATATTTCGGCTTGTGATCAATCCATAGATACCGATAGAAAATAAATAGGCACTCAAAACAAGTACATGTTCGAGCATCATTGACCAACTCCTTATCAATTTTGATTCATTTCAATATGAACAACAATTCAACAGATTCGATTGACTAAAGAATATAACAAACAAAAGAATAGATCGGCAATAAAAAAAATGGTTTCTACATAAAAACTATTTCACTTCACATAGAATTCGACAGAAATAAATGTGAGAAAATTGAATCTGGATTTATATTGCTAGTTCGCGAAAGATTTCTTATTGGCGAGCTACGACAATTGCACCTATCAAAGCAACTAAAAGAATTATTGAAATGAGTTCAAATGGAAGAAAAAAATCTGTTGATAAATGAATTCCAATTTGTTGACTAGTACTTATCAAATCTTGCTCAATAATCTGATTTGGTCTTGTAGTCCAAATAATTCCGTACCATGATGTATCTGGAATAGTAGTTATTAGTGAAACAAAAATACTTGTACAAACCATCAAAGTAATTCCATCCCCAACGGTCCAAAGATGAAAATCTTGGTAATATTCTGAGCTATTCATGAACATCACAGCAAATATGATTAAAATGTTAATAGCTCCCACGTAAATAAGTAGCTGTGAGGCAGCTACAAAATGGGAGTTTGATAAAATATATAATAAAGATATACAAACAAGAACCAGTCCCAACGAAAAAGCAGAAAAGATTGGGTTGGGAAGTAATACTACTCCTAGACTTCCTAATACAAGACCCGATCCCAGAAAGACTAAAAGAAAATCATGTAGCGTTTCAGGCAAATCCATTATATGTAAAACAAAGACAAAGAAATGGAAATTTCATGACCTTATTGATATGACCAGGAAAAAAATTTTTATATACTTAAATTTCTCTTTGCATTGAAAAAAAATTCTAAGGAGTTTGAATTGATATAAGTACAGTTATATAATCAACGTCATTCCAGTCTTTATATGAAAGAGTAGTTTGAAACTATACTAAAACTAAAGTATAAAAGTATATATATATAACATATAACATATATAACTATTTAATATTTAAGATTTGGATACTATATTTATCTATTCTAGAATATATTTCTATAATCTAAAATATAATGTAGACTATTTCTAATCTGATATATAATATAATTTATAATTAATATTTATTTCTTTTTTTATAATATTTTAAAAATTTTTTTTTAGTAAAATTATCAAAATCTTATTTATATTATATATTATTCTATTATATATATATATTCTAGAATAGATAAATATAGTATTTAATTATAAAAAATCTTATTTATTTATTTGAATTATTTATTTGAATTGTTCGAATTGTATAATCATCAATTACTGACATTGGTAAACGGCCCAAAGCAATTTGATTATAATTCAATTCGTGACGATCATAAGTCGAAAGTTCATATTCTTCAGTCATTGATAAACAATTTGTTGGACAATACTCAATACAGTTACCACAAAAAATACAGATTCCGAAATCAATACTGTAATTAAGCAATCGTTTCTTTCGAATATCAGTTTCCAGTTTCCAATCAACAACGGGTAAATCTATAGGACATACACGAACACATACTTCACAAGCAATACATTTATCAAATTCAAAATGTATTCGACCGCGGAAACGTTCCGATGTAATTAATTTTTCATAAGGATATTGAATAGTTACAGGTAAACGATTTGCGTGAGATAAGATAATCATGAAACTTTGACCAATGTACCTTGCAGCTCGGACTGTTTGTTGACCATAATTCATGAACCCAGTTACCATAAGGAACATATCGTAAATATCTATGAATATTTTTGTTTTATTTCTTTCTCTTATTTGAGACAAGTAATGAATTATAGAAGATCAATCTTTTATAGTGAAAACAATTGAGACGAAGTTGTTAATAATAGATTACCGAGAGAAATGGGTAAAAGAAATTTCCATCCAAGATTTAATAATTGATCCATTCTTAGCCTAGGCAAAGCCCATCTTGTTATAATAGAAAGGAATAAGAAAAAATAAGTTTTAGCTAATGTAATAAACAGATCAATTGTAGTTCCAAAAACTCCATATGTTTTATTTATTTCAAAAAACTCAGAAACGAATATGTACGGAATAGAGATATTTGAACCGCCCAAGTAAAGAACTGTTACAAATAATGAAGAAATTAATAGGTTTAAATAGGAAGCAACATAAAATAAACCAAATTTGATACCCGAATATTCTGTTTGATAACCCGCTACTAATTCTTCTTCCGCTTCTGGTAAATCAAAAGGTAATCTTTCACATTCCGCTAGCGAAGAAATTAGAAAAACGATGAAACCCATAGGTTGACGCCACAAATTCCATCCCCAAAAACCATATTTTGATTGCGCATCAACTATATCAACTGTACTTAAACTGTTAGATAATCCTAGTCGGTGATAACATTACTGTTCCCATCTCTATTACAGAACCGTACATGAGATTTTCACCTCATACGGCTCCTGGAAAGCCTTAAGTAAATCTAAGGACCGGGCCGATTTTTTATCTCTTGATATATCCCTAAGATAGATAAGATTCAAATCTATCGGACGGTTCTGAATTAGACCAATTCAATTCTGTCTGTTCTAATAAATAATTAAATAAGAAAGAGAAATCCATTTTAATAAAAGATACAAAAGGTACTTCTGAATTGATCTCATCCCTTAAAAATCAAAATTTGAATTTGTTGAGTAATAACTGAATTCTTCAATAAAATACTCTTTTCAAATTATCAATAACCCTCATCATTTTCAATTACGAAAAAGAATTACACATTAGTTTCTTAATTATGACATGAATTTTATCTCCATGAATATGGATATTGATTTCTTGTGTTTTTTTCGTTCCTATTCTTCTTTTTTGTGCTATGAAAAGGGGACTTAAAAAATTGAAAAGGATTTTTTCGTTCCTGATAGTAATTTATTTAATCAGTGGATGGAAGCATACTCTGGATCGGAGTTGTGGGGAGTACTGCTTGATTTTTTCTACCAACTTAAAGCCCCAATTAGTATTCTTTTTCTATTATGCGTAAATTCTCTTTAGGATGATTTACAAAATCTGCGTTACTAATCCTTTGTGTATCTTGGTGTTTCTAACCATCCACTCCTTTTTTTATTAACCCCCTTATTTATGTTAATACATCTATGATAATTTATACAAATGGTAACTAAAATTCAATAAGGTTGGTCTTTGGAGCCCGCTTCAAAACAGGATGACTAATTATCCAATCTTGGGTTAAATGGCCTCTTCTGTTTATAATTTTATTTCACTTCATTCTTATACATAGAAAATGAGACTCAATATTTTTACTGCCATTTAAGATCATCATACTATCTATTAACTATAAGTAATATAGTATTCTGAAATTATATTCAATAGAAGCTGTTTTATTTCACTCATATAACTATCAGATTTAGTTCTTCAATCCGAATTGTGAAAAAGAAAATTCAGATAATGAAAGTATCTATTCAATTAATTCGACTCTTTTCTTATATAGTACTATAAAGAGAGGAATCGAATTAATTGAATAGCTTTTTCTGTTTCAACGAATCGCACGTAGAGATATTGATAAGACACATAGAGTTAATGGTATTTCATAACTAATCGATTGAGCAGCAGCTCGTAGACCACCCAAAAAGGAATATTTATTATTTGACCCATATCCTGACATAAGAAGTCCAATGGGAGCAATACTCGAAATAGCAATCCATAAAAAAACACTTATATTGAAATCAGATAAAACAAAGTTATAACCAAAAGGAATTACTGAATAGCTTAGTAGAATTGATATGACTGATATGGATGGTCCGATACTGAATAAACGAATATCTCCCCTAGATGGAATAAGATTCTCTTTGAAAAGTAGTTTTGTTCCGTCTGCTAGAGCTTGAAGAACTCCAAAAGGACCGGCGTATTCAGGTCCAATACGCTGTTGTATCCCTGCAGATATTTCTCTTTCTAACCATACAATTGCTAGTACACTTATTGTGATTCCCAATACAAGAATCAAAATAGGTACAAGTACCCATAGAATTCCATAGACCTCTTTTAAAGATTCCAATCCGGAAAAAGAATTGATATCTTGGACTTCCGTTGTATCAATTATCATTTCAACGATCAATTTCTCCCATAATGATATCTATGCTACCTAGTATTGTCATAATATCAGCCAATTTCATTCTTTTAACTAATTGAGGAAGAATTTGCAAATTGATAAAACCGGGAGGACGGATTTTCCATCTCCAAGGAAAACCATTCTGATCTCCTATTAGAAAGATTCCTAATTCTCCCTTGGGGGCCTCAACTCTTACATAAAGTTCTTGTTTCGGCAATTCAAAAGTCGGAGACGATTTTTTACCAATGAATCGATATTCAAAATCATTCCATTTGGGCTCCTTTTCTCTATCAAAGCAGCGGATTTCTAAATTTTCATATGGCCCGCCAGGAATTCCTTCCAAAGCCTGTTGAATAATTTTTATGGATTCCGTCATTTCACCAATTCGAACTAAATAACGAGCTAATGAATCTCCTTCTTTTTGCCATTGAACTTCCCAATCAAATTCCTCGTAACACTCATAATTATCAACTTTACGTAGATCCCATTGTATTCCGGAAGCCCGAAGCATCGGTCCTGATAAACCCCAATTTATTACTTCCTCTCTACCAACAACACCTACTCCCTCAACCCGTTCTAAAAAAATAGGATTTCGCGTAATAAGGTTTTGATATTCAACAACCCTTGTTAAAAAATAATTGCAGAAATCAAAACATTTATCTATCCAACCATAAGGTAGATCAGCCGCTACCCCTCCGATACGAAAAAAATTATGCATCATTCTCATACCTGTCGCAGCTTCAAATAGATCATATATTAATTCTCTTTCTCTAAAAATATAGAAAAAAGGGGTTTGTGCACCAATATCTGCCATAAAAGGTCCCAGCCATAGTAGATGAGAAGCTATACGACTTAACTCCAACATAATTACTCGGATATAGCTGGCTCTTTTAGGGACTTGAATATTTCCCAATTGTTCCGGTCCGTTTACGGTTATTGCTTCCGTGAACATAGTAGCTAAATAATCCCAACGTGTTACATAAGGCAGATATTGTATAATTGTTCGGTTTTCCGCAATTTTTTCCATCCCTCTGTGTAAATAACCCAATATTGGTTCACAATCAATAACATCTTCACCATCCAGAGTAACAATAAGTCGAAGAACACCATGCATTGATGGGTGGTGAGGTCCCATATTGACTATCATGAGGTCTTTTCTTGTAGCTGGGACATTCATAGGTTTTTCCTCGATTCATTCTTCCATGAATCGTTAAAAAAAAGTTCATCAAAATTCAGGATCTAAGAAATCGAATAATTGAAAATGACTCTTGAAATTAACGAATTTGTGACTCCCTAATACCCAACTGATTTATTAATTTTTTATAACGTATTCTATCTTTCTTTGCCAAATAAGACAGTAGTCGTTGCCGTTTTCCCAGAATTTTACGTAAGCCTCTTTGAGATAAATAGTCTTTTCGGTGTAATTCAAAATGTGAAGTAAGTCTTCGTATCTTATTAGTGAAATTGACCACTTGAAATTCAACTGATCCGGGGTTTTCTTCTTCTTTTTTTTTTTGTGAAATAACAGGTATAAACGAATTTTTTATCATAAAATAAAATGAAAGCTTTCCTCTCCCCTCCTTTTTGATAGATACTTTTATTGATCAGTAATAGTAATGACACTCATTTTGAATTTTGTATATAAGATTATCTTAATTTACTTAACAATTCTGCTTAACAATTCTGAATTTCTTTTTTTTTTCAAATTTGTTATTATTAAGCAATCCAATTCAAATAGATAGAAAAATACTATATTTATGGATTCACAAAATAAAAAATTCTATTGTATACTTCAAAAAAAATAAGACAATTTTTTTGATTCCTTTTTCTATCTAATGGATACATCATTGAATTAGTATCAATACCACAATGCGTGTGCGCATTTATTTTAATTTAGATATATATATAAATTAAAAATTTTTAAATATTTTAATTTATATATATATCTTCGCATATCAGATATGTTACGAGAAATATTACGATAACGATAAATAGAAGATAAATGAGAGGATTATCAATCAAATTTTCAATCGCGGATACATTAGTATCCTTAATATACTGAAACGGCTTCCATTATGGGTATCAAACCAATAGCGATTTATACAAGCTAAATCTTCTAATCGATAATTTGGCCAAAGAAAGAATTTTAAATTCATTAGTTTTTTTGTTTCTCTATCAAGATCTTTATTTTTAGCCAAAACTTGACAGCAATTATTTATTTTATTCTCATTGTAATTTATTGTGTTAGTATTTCTAGGATTGAAACAAATTAGAATTCTCAATTCTCTACGGCGTCTAGTGGACAAAATATTTTCCGGAACAAGCAAATCATAATGATTTTTATCAACACCCCCTTTTTCTGGGTTTCTTTGAAACATTTGGCGCTTTTTCTTATGAATCAAAGATAGGCTTGTGGTTTGATACATAAAAAATTGTTCATAGTTTTTTCTAGACAGGCGAACAGGTTCAATAAAAAAGAATTGTTTTTCCACCAATTCGGTATTGTCCTTAAATCCTGTAAGAGTGAAATCCGTATGATTCTGAATCGCCATAGTATCTAGACTTAGATCTCCCCTTTGAATAGAGATTATAAAAAATTTTTTTATATTTTTCAATCTAATCAGGAGACAATAAAATTTGATATTATTCATTATTCTTTCTTGTAGGGAAGTATGATAGTTCAAATGAAAACCTAAATACTTTTCTAGTAAGAAATCCCGTTCTCCCTTTAGATCGTTCCTGTATAGATTTTCATCTATACTATTATCACCATTTTCCCTGTCTGATCTTTCATAATCTTGGTTTGAGAGAGATGATTTTAGATTCTCATATTCTTCTATAGATTTTTGTGCTCCATTTTGAGTGTCTAAATAGAATTCATCAAAATCTATTCTTTTTTTCTTTCTAGTGATGTTTTTAGTTTCACTAACATCTTTTCCATAAAAATCGAAAAAAAGTAATTTGGTTGGTAGGATCCAAGGATTCTTCTTATATGCATGATAAAATTTACATAATTTCAAAAAGAACCCCAATTTCGGATTCGATTTCGATATGGAATGATTTCGTCTTTCTACATCCATTACCATCCAATCAAAATACTTTCTATCCAAATCTTTTTCCATATCTATAATAACATCTTCCGCTATATAATTTTGGATAGAGATATCACCCGTTATATCCAAAAATTCTTTTTTACGTGTGTTGTCATTATAAGAAATTGCTTGGTTTTTGTTTGCTTGGAATGGTGATCTATATCCATAAATATCTGATTTTTGCTTATCTGCATAATTAATATATTTATATGCCAAAAGATCATATCCATATTGTTTTTTTATTTTTTTATTTAATTTTAATAAGTCCACTTGTTGTTTTTTGTAAAGAATTAATCGTGTTTTTTCATTTTCATATGAATCATATTCTGAATCATATTCGATTAAATCTTTATTTTGAGCCACACGATGTTCATTGATTCTATTTCTCCAGTTTTGTGGTACTAATCTCGACCATCTGCTCTCAGGTAAATCATATTGATAATGAACCTTTAACCAATTTGTCCATTGATTCATTACAGAATCGGAAACGTTCTTATGTCTTAATTTTGAATTAAATATTCCTTGTATTCTAAAAAAATAATCCTTTATTTCATTCTTAAGAAAAAAAGATCTTCCATGAGATTCAAAAATAGATCTTAACTTATACTTATATACGTTAATAACTTGGATTTGTGATAATTTAAAAAACACATATGCTTGTGACAAAGAAGATACGTCACAAGAATTCTGTGAATTCGTATTCGTAATATTACAAGATTTGTGTATAATCGAGATAAATGGAATTATACTTTGATTTGTTTTATCAATTCTTTCTGCATTTGTTTTTTTATTGTCATTCTTTGTAGATTTATTTACAATTTTTTTTGTTGATTCAAGAAAAAGTTCTCCATTGATCCTAGGAATACTAATGATACATAAAAGGATATCTATGTATACCCTTTCCATGAAAAATTTGAAAAAAGAATACGATTTACGGGTTAATCGAACATTTCTTCTTTGTAATATTTGGAAAATATTTTTTTGTAATTCTAATCTTTTAGCATCATAAGTTGTTTTGTTCGAATTCAAATCTTTCTCTGAAGTTATAACCTCCCCCTTTTCTTCTTGTGTCATTTTTTCTATTTGTTTTGTGATTGTCTTTGTTTTAACATTAAGATCTTTTATCTTTTTTTCTGTCAATGAACAATTTGTCCAATTAATAGATTGAATTAGAACGGGTGATTCGTAAATCATTGGATTATTCTTACTGATTGTTGAATTTTTTTTGCTTTCACTCAATTCATCTATTTTTTTGAATCTAAATAGAATACTTTTGATGTTCCATTTTCCTATTTCTTTTAAGATAGTTAGAAACCATTTTTTGCTTTCATTTAAAACTTTTAGAACTAGAAAAAAACGATTTTTCAAATCTTTGTTCAATTGTTTTTTAATTTTTTTAAAAATGGGACCCAAAAATGAAAATGGATTTGGGAAATAATTATCAAGGTATGATTCGACTTGTGTTCCACAAGCTGTTAAAAACCAGAAGTTTTTTTTTTTCACGTTTTTTTTTTCAGTAGATCTTTTTTTTTTTTCAGTAGATCGTACCTTAGATTTGTGCCAAGGTTTCAGAACAAAAGGAGATAAGATCCTTATCTGAAGACCCTCTGTTAACCAGTCGTTTGGAAATTCTTTGTTGGATACAGGAATGCCCTGATAGGTGCATTTAATATGCACTTCTTTTTTCCAATCCCTAAAATCTTCTGACCATTCGGGATTTTGAAATAATAGTATACGAATGATATTTTTAGTTATTATCAATGAAGGTAATAGAATATATTTTCTAAGAAATGATTGGATTATTATTACAAAGCTTCTAATTATTAGACCATATAGAATGCTCTCCCAGGCTTCTTCTATTTCTGTAAGTCTTTTTTCGTCGTTGTCTTTTTTTTCCTCTTTTTGATCCTCTTCTATCCTTTTCTCAAAAGCCAAAAATTCTGAATTGTCTGTACCTTTTTTCCTGAAATATTCTTTCAAATATTGGGATATATCATCGAAAAGATCACCAAAAAAGAACGAGGATTTTTTGATTTTGTCCAAAAAAAGGGGGGAATGGGCATTTCTTTGAAAGAGTTTCCAAGTCACTGTTTTACGCCTTTGAGCGCGCATAGATCCTCTGATTAATTCTCGGTTAAAATCGGGTTCGCGTGAATAATTTAGTAAAGACAATTCTTGATTTGGTTCAATCGTATCATCAATATTACTAGTATGACTATCCTCATTGTCATCAGTATTATATATACTCATAGTATTCAAATCTTCATTGTAATTCTCTGTTTTACTATTAAAAATCACTATACGGTCGGCTTTTCGGCAACGAATCTGAGCTTCCTTTCCTAGTCCTTCCGTCAGTTGCTCCAAGTCGTCGATTAAGTTGTATGACCATCGAGGAACTTTTTTACTGATTTCGTTTATTCCAATACATTTTTTTCTATTAAAAATTGTTTCATCGTTCAGATCAGTTCTAATTGAGTCGAATAAGAATTTTTTTTTTCTATTTTTTTCTTCGGAATAGATTTTTACTTGTTCATGTTCTGGAAATAAATAAAGTCCGTCAAAATTCAAACTTGATACTGATTTTTCCGAAAATTTACTGATAAAGTTAAAAAAAAAACCTATTTCAGTTAATAATGATTTTCTATCAAATGGATCTATTTTCTGTTCAAATTCTGGATAATGACTATTTATAGCAAGAAGGAGACCATGAATCTTATTTATCAAAATGGAATTTGTTGTGTAAGTTTCATTTTGAATTGATGGTGAAAAGCTTGTTTGGATTTGTCCACGAAAGCGTCCATTCAAGAAAGGATCATATATTTGACTTATATATTTTGTTTTCGTCTCATCCTTACACAATCTAATTCGGTTTTCGAATACATCCAGAGGAATAAATTCCTTATCTAGAACTTTTGCCCTTTTAAAAAATTCATTGCTTAGTTTCTTTCTTTTTTCTTTATTAGTAGAGCTCCAATAATTAGACAATTCATTATAGGAGATTTTATCTCTTGTGAAGAGATCCATTTTTTTTTCCATGATTTTAAGAAAAGTAGATAAATCGGGTGGATACGTGAAAGATATTCTTTCTTTTCCATCACTTTGACATATATGAAAAAAAAATTGTGAATTTTCATTTCTTACGACATTTTCAAAGTGATCATTTTTTATATATCGCAATGGACGATTCCATCGTTGAAAATCGAAAAGAATAGTTACAAGAGGTTTTTGAAATCCGAAGAGATCCTTCTCTTCCTCGTCCTTCTCTTCCTCTTCCTCGATTTTGTCCAAAGTCTTATCGTTTGGCGAAAAGAAATAAGAAGAAAGATCTTCTTCGATGAATCTTTTATGTTCTTGTTTAGTTTCGTCCGTTTCCGAATCTCCTTCAACATCCATTTCTCCAATTTCATTGTTTTCTTCAATTTCTAACATTTCATCAGTAAAAAAATGAGGAAGCGGTATTCTGCCTAAATAGTGTAAAAGGGTAATAAATGAAAAAACAACAAATATTTGACCCACATAATTTCGAAATTTTAACATAATGTACTTATCAAATCGAATAGTTACCTTCACCTTCGATTTGATCGAATTATTTTGCTGTAACCAGACTAATATCAATCCAATCCATTTCATCAAAAAGATGTGACCAATTAACCAACCAACAAAACTACTTGTTAAGAATAACAATTTATTGTTGCATCGAAAGAGATAAATGTTCACTAATCTTATTAAGATTGAACTTGGAAAAAGAAGGGGGTTTAATAACTGAAAAAGAAGATTGTTAAAGAATACTTTGTAAATACTAAAATTGCGTATTGAATTTTGATTCTTGTATCTGTAATCCAACTTGTATCCAGAATCCAAATAGTAGTATTTGTCATTTTTGTCAAAGAAATTTAATAAAAGATACGGTAGAGTTAGGGCAGTTATTGTATGAGGTCTACTCAATGCTAGATGCAAAGGCGCATAATAGATCGATATGAACATCATGAGCTGTCCTGTAATAAAC